ATTAAAGTAATATTTAATCGAACAGGCTTATTTAACATAAGGGAAATTAATAGATTATTTTTTTAGTTATGATTTTAGTTGAAATTTATCATCAATTTACAATATACTAAATTTTTATAATTTATAGTTTTAATATTAGTGAATTTGAAAATTAGATACAGAACTTGTACAAATATGAAATATTTACTAAACATAGTTGAAATTAGTATAAATATAATAATTATTTATTTCATTATAAATTGAATATTATGTATTATTATAATATTAAATCTATCCTCATACTATAAATAAAATAATAATATAAATATAAGGATTTTAATCCTTATATTTATTACACCTTATTATATTTTGGACAGAAATAAAAACAAACCACTGCAGATTGGGACAGTAATAATTAAATCACGTCTCTGAAGGGGAGATAGGGCGGAAGTGACAAAAAACTGGAATAGCAGACCCTTTAGACACGTATTAGTTGTAACAAAACATCGCACAACCACGATTCAAGTTTCGTTTTGATCCTCTATTTTAGACAAAAATAATGTGGTATCATTTTATTTTGTAAGTCTTACAGTTAATTTTTTTGTAAATTGTAGTAGGGACTGGTGTCCCCACCCCTCCCCTGGAGCTTCATAAACTGAGGTCCATGTTTCTTTTTTAAGAAGGGCTTTGAAGCACCTGATGTTATTCTTTGAAAACTTACGTTCCTCTTTTTTTAAAGGCTTTGTGTTGAATTTCTGTACCTCCAGGTTACCTATGTTTACAATTTGGCCATCATGGTCTGATAAACAGGTGACAATACCTTCTGCCGTAATATTAAATGTGTTTAAGTTTTTTACTATAAAGTTATCAATAGCTGTTTGAGAGGTATTGGTTATTCTTGTTGGAAATCTTATTATATATTCCATATTTAAACTTTTTAACAAATCACTAAATCTTTTGAACACTTTATCCTTTTTTAATACATTAATGTTTAGATCACCTCCAATTATTATGTGATCATATTTTCTACTAAAGTATTCTACTACGATACTTAGCCTATCTAGAAAAGTTTCTATACTCGAGCTAGGTGATCTATAAATACCCATAACTAGAAATTTCATATTAGCAATCTTACAGCATATTGCGCAAATTTCAAATTGTTTTCCTTGTAATTAGATACAGAACTTGTACAAATATGAAATATTTACTAAACATAGTTGAAATTAGTATAAATATAATAATTATTTATTTCATTATAAATTGAATATTATGTATTATTATAATATTAAATCTATCCTCATACTGTAGAGGATAGATTTATATATATATGAAATATTTAATATAATATGATTTATAAATTAATGTATACATATAATAATTATATATTTAATTATATTAATATAGATAATTATAATATATCATAATATACCAATAATTAAATTTTCATAAATATTTATTTCATTATAAATTGAATATTATGTATTATTATAATATTAAATCTATCCTCATACTGTAGAGGATAGATTTATATATATATGAAATATTTAATATTACATAAACTGTATATTATTGTATAAATATAATAATTATTTATTTTAAAATTATAAATATAAATTAAATATTAATAAATTATAATTATATATATAGTTATAAATTAATATATTATTATAATAAATTGAATATTATGTATTATTATAATATTAAATCTATCCTCATACTGTAGAGGATAGATTTATATATATATGAAATATTTAATATAATATGATTTATAAATTAATGTATACATATAATAATTATATATTTAATTATAAATTTATATTATTATAATTATATATATAGTTATAAATTAATATATTATTATAATACATATATAATTATAATAATAATTAATATTATATTACCAATAAATACAAACAATTATGAAATATATATATATGAAATATTTAATATAATATAATATTTARATACCTCAAGTAATCCCCTAATTGCTTGTGTTTCTTATTTGATTAGTTATTTTTAGTCACTAGTGAGATACCTCAAGTAATCCCCTAATTGCTTGTGTTTCTTATTTGATTAGTTATTTTTAGTCACTAGTGAGATACCTCAAGTAATCCCCTAATTGCTTGTGTTTCTTATTTGATTAGTCACTAGTGGTCTATCTCAAGTAATATCTTAATTGCTTGTGCTTCTTATTTTACTTATTGGATAAATTAGTATTCTAATTTAATAGCATTGTGAAGTTCTGGTGAGGGCCATTTATGGTTCATGTTTTTTCTTTTTGATTTGATTTTGTCAAGTTTTCGTTACTTTTTTTAATCTACTCTCATTTTAATGGGAATTGTAGCACAAATATTACTGACTTACCCCCCCAATTAATTATATACCTGGGTTCTCGATACTAATTTATTTGAGTTTGATTCTTGCTTTGATTTGGTTATTTGATTAGCTTATATATTTTTTGTTGTAAATAATTGTTTTAATAGTAATTAAAATTTTAAAATTTATGTATGTAAATTGAGTAATTCATTAATATAGTTGATAAATTCTGTGCCAGCATTCGCGGTTATACAGTTAACTAAAATCAAATTTTTTGGTTTATTATTAATTTATTTTTTTAGAAATCTCAAGTTTTTTATTTAGGTGGAATTTATAATTATTTTAATTTTCAATTTATTAATTTATTATATATTTATAGTTCAAAATAGGATTAGATACCCTTTTATGTTTAAATTTAATATTAACTTGAATAAAAGTAGATTTTTCTTCATAACTCAAAGAATTTGGCGGTTAATCTTATGTTCAGAGGAACCTGTATATTAATTGATAAACCACGATAGTTTATACTTTCTATTTATTTATATATCTCTATGGGACGATTGTTTTTTTAGAATTTATTTTCATTTAGTTTAATCATTTATATTAGGTCAAGGTGTAGTTTTTAGAATAGTTTATATGGGTTACTTTATTATTAATTTTAATTTTGATTTATTATTATTATAAATATTAATATTAGGATTTGAAAGTAATTTTAATTAATTAATTATTTTGAATATTTATTAAGATTAGTGTACATATTGCCCGTCACTCCTATTTTAGGATAAGTCGTAACATAGTAATCCCACCGGAAGGTGGGGTTAGATGATTTTCTAAATGTAGCTTATATAAAGTAGGTTATTTACATTAATCAGAAATCTTCAGTTCATTTTGATTTTTATTTTTTTTTTTTTTTTTTTTTTTTTTTTTTTTTTTTTTTTTTTTTTTTTTTTTTTTTTTTTTTTTTTTTTTTTTTTTTTTTTTTTTTTTTTTTTTTTTTTTTTTTTTTTTTGAAATAGTGTTTGTACCTTTTGTATCAGGGTTAATTTAATTCTTTATTTATATTATATTCCCGAATCAAATTGATCTTATTTAATATTAATTTCTTGTTTTATAAAGTTTTAAAATTTAATTTAAGTAGTTAAAAGTTAATCGTTTTTTGGTATATCTGGTTGATTAATATTAAATTAAATTTTAATTATTTTTTATAATTTAGTTAATGAGGGATAATCTTCATTTTAATTTAAAATTTTATTTTTATGGGTGTTTATATAATTTAAATTTTTTATTTAGTTTTTAATAAATTTAATCTTTTTATTATAATTATTTTATATTTAATATTATATTAATTTTTTTTATTTAATTATTATTTAGTAATAATACTGATTTAATTAGTATAATTTTAAATTAAATTATAATGAACTCGGCAATTATAATTTTCAAATGTTTAACAAAAACATTTCTTTTAGTTATTAATTTAAAAGTATTATCTGCTCAATGATTAATTTTAAATAGCTGCAGTATTTTGACTGTACTAAGGTAGCATAATAATTAGTCTTTTAATTGAAGTCTGGAATGAATGATAAAATGAGAAATTTACTTTATTTATTTTATTATTAAAATTTAATTTTTAAGTGAAAAAGCTTAATTTTATTTTTGGGACGAGAAGACCCTATAGAACTTTATTTACTTATTTAATATTAATTTTATTTAGTTTAAATTTATTTATTAATTATTTAAATTTAATTGGGGTGATTATTAAATTTAACTTTAATTATTATTTTCATTAATTTATGATTTTTTGATCCTTTATTAAAGATTAAAAGATTAAGTTACCTTAGGGATAACAGCGTAATTTTAGTGGTAAGTTCTTATTTATATTAAAGTTTGCGACCTCGATGTTGAATTAAGATAATTCTAAGGGGTAGTTTTTTTAGGTTTAAGTCTGTTCGACTTATAATTTCTTACATGATTTGAGTTCAGACCGGTGTAAGCCAGGTCGGTTTCTATCTTAAAGTATATAAATTATTTTAGTACGAAAGGACCATTTAATTCAATCTGTTATTGTATATTTGAAATATTAGTTTGGCAGAGTTAATGTATTAAATTTAGGTTTTAATTATATGTATATTTACATATCTAATATTGTTTATTTTGAATTTTTTTTTTTTAATTATTATAGTTTTATTTTCGGTTGGGTTTTTTACTTTATTTGAACGTAAAATTTTAAGATACATTCAATATCGTAAGGGTCCTAATAAGGTAGGAATTATAGGTTTATTACAACCTTTCAGTGATGGTTTTAAATTATTTTCTAAGGAATCTGTTTGGCCTTTTAATTCTAATTTAATTATTTATTATTTTTGCCCTGTTTTTAGTCTAATTCAATCTTTATTTATTTGATTAATCTATCCTTTTTTATTTAATTGTATTAATTTTAATTATGGATTATTATTTTTTTTGGTTTGTTCATCTTTAAGTGTGTATGGTTTAATAATTTGTGGTTGGTCTTCTAATAGTATATATTCTATATTAGGATGTATTCGTAGAATTTCTCAATCTGTTTCTTATGAGGTTTCTTTATCATTAATTTTATTGTGTTATTTTTTGTTAATTGGTAGTTATAATTTTATTGAATTAGGGTTATTTCAATTAAATATTTGATTTATTTTTATTTCTTTTCCCCTTTTTTTTTGTTGAGTTTCTTGTTGTATGGCTGAAACAAATCGAAGACCTTTTGATTTTTCTGAAGGAGAGAGAGAGTTAGTTTCAGGGTTTAATGTTGAATACAGCTCAGGGGGATTTGCTTTTCTTTTTATTTCAGAATACTCTAGAATTATTTTTATAAGATTAATTACTTGTATAATTTTTTTGGGAGGTAATTTTTATAATTTTGTTTTTTATTTAAGGTTGGTTTTTTTATGTTTTTGTTATATTTGAGTACGTTCTTGTTTACCTCGTTATCGTTATGACAAGCTTATGTATCTTGCTTGAAAGTGTTATTTACCTTTGTCTTTAAATTATTTATTTACTTTTATTTTAATAAAGTTCTTGTTTGTTTATCATTTTTTTTTGTAAAGTTAATAAAGGACTCTATTTTATATTTTCAAAATATAAGTTTTAATTTTAAACTAATCAACTATTTAATTAATTTATCTCATGTATTTGTTATTATAGGATCTATAATAAAATATGAAAAATATATAATTGTTAATATTACTCCTGTCGAAATAAATGGTATTTCAACTGGTTGTGAACCAATCCAAGTTAGTAGTATAAAATTAGAAACAAATATTCAATAATAAATTTGGCTAATTGGGTAAAAATTTAGTCCTTTGAATTTTATTTTTATTGATATAGGTATAATTATTAAAATAATAATTGACATTAATAAAGCTATTACACCCCCTAGTTTATTTGGAATAGATCGTAGAATTGCATAAGCGAATAAAAAATATCACTCTGGTTGAATATGAATAGGAGTTACTATTGGATTTGCTGGCATAAAATTGTCTGGGTCGGATAATATAAATGGTTCTGTTATATTAAGAATTAACAATATAATTACTGTGATTGATATACCTATTAGATCTTTAATTGAATAATATGGGTGGAAAGGGATTTTATCAATTTTTGAATTTAATCCTACTGGGTTACTTGACCCTGTTGAGTGTAATGTAAATAAATGGATAATTACTATTATCACAATAATAAATGGTAGAATAAAATGCAATGAAAAAAAACGTGATAGTGTTGGGTTTCCTACTGCAAACCCACCTCAAATCCAATTTACTAGAATTTTACCTAAGTAAGGAATAGCTGATAACAAATTTGTAATTACTGTTGCACCTCAAAATGATATTTGCCCTCAAGGTAGCACATAACCTAAGAATGCAGCTGCTATTGTTAATAGTAAAATTATTACCCCTGATGTTCATGTATTAAATATTTTATATGATGAGTAGTAGACCCCTCGTCCAATATGTAGGAATATACATATAAAGAATAATGATGCACCATTAGCATGGATAGTTCGGATTAACCACCCATAATTTACATCTCGTATAATATGTCTAATTCTATCAAATGCTATATTAATACTTGCAGTGTAATGTATTGATAGTATAATACCTGAAATTAATTGGATTATTAAGCATATCCCTAAGATTGAACCAAAATTTCACCAATTACTTAAATTTAATGGAGTTGGTAAGTATATTAATGAATTCGAAATAATATGTAAGAATTTATTTGATTTTATTATGGATTTATTCATAAGTTTTTGATCGTAAAGGTCCTTCAAATAATTTAATAATTTTATTTACTGTAATTATTGTTAGAAGTAAATATATTACTATTATTATTGTTATTATTATTGATTTACTATATATCTTACTTATAGCTATTATGTTATTTATCCTATTTTGAATTATACATGATTCTTGTCTGTATCAATTTAATATTGTTTCATCTATAATGACTATTAATAATATTAGTGGGATTGATATTTTTATATTTAATTTAAATTTTTCGTTTGATGTGATTCTTCTCATATATATAAAAATAATTAGTAATCCCCCAATTATTGATAAAAATGTAATTATTGGGATTCATGATGATGAATTATTTATATTTATTATTATAATAGCTATAATTGTTTGTCTAAGTAAGGTTAAGCCTATAGATAAAGGTCTTTTTATTATTGTAGATATAATTGAAATTGATCTTATAATTTTTATAACTGTTATTTTAATTTCAGTAAGTATTTTATTAAAATTTAAGTTTTGGAGATTTAAGATATGTTATTTAACATTTTACTGATGTTTTAAGAATTTTATTCATTTTTAATTTACAAAATTAATATTTTTGTTAAACTATTAAAACTAATGATTAATTTTATTATTTTTTTATTGGTAATGGGGGTAGTTTCTCTTAGATTAGTCCGAAAGCATGTTTTTTTATGTTTAATTAGATTGGAATTTATTATTATTTATTTATTAATAATTTTTTATTTTTATTGTTTAGTATTTTTTAGTTCTTTATACATTTATGTTATTTTATTAACTTTTTATGTATGCGAGGGGGTTTTAGGATTAAGACTAATTGTTCTTATAATTCGATGTCACTCAAATGATTATTTAAATTCTATATATATATGATAAGTTACTTATTTTTTATAGTTTTTATGATCCCTTTATTTAATTTTAATTTTTGATACTCATACCAATTTATTTATATATTATTTATTTTTGTTTTTATATTTGTTTCTTCAGAACTTAATTTGTGTTTTATTTCTTACTTATTTGGGGTTGATTATATTTCTTATAGTTTAATTATTCTTAGATTTTATATTATTAGACTAATAAATTTAGCTAGTTTAATATTAATAAAAAGTTCTTCATTTTTATTAATTAATTATTTTATTTGTTTTTTATTATTTCTTATTTTTTCCTCAATTAATATGCTTTTAATATATATATCTTTTGAATTTATTTTAATTCCCTTAATAATTTTAATTTTGGGTTGAGGATACCAACCAGAACGTCTAAGTTCTGGTATTTATTTATTTTTTTATACTTTATTTGGTTCATTACCTTTGTTTGTATTTATTATATATATTTATAATGATTTGTATTTGATGTGTTTTGTTTTTGAATTAAGTTTTGATTTTAATTTTATTTCTCATTTAGTTGTAGTTATACCATTTTTAATTAAGTTTCCTATATTTATGCTTCATTTTTGATTACCAAAAGCCCATGTTCAGGCACCAATTTCTGGATCTATAATTTTGGCTGGGTTAATATTAAAGATTGGTGGTTATGGTTTAATTCGTTTTATATATTTGAATGAATTGTTATTTTATAATTATAGATATATTTGATTTACTTTTGGTATTGTTGGGTCATTAATAGTAAGTTTTATTTGTTTAATTCAGGTTGATTTAAAATGTTTAATTGCATATTCTTCTGTTGCTCATATAAGCTTATGTTTAATAGGTATTTTAACTATAAGAAAAATAGGTTTATTTGGTTCTTTAATTATAATATTATCTCATGGTTTATGTTCTTCGGGGTTATTTTGTTTGGCTAATATTTGTTACTTACGTGTTAATTCACGAAGATTATATTTAGTTAAGGGTATAATTTTTTTTATACCTAGATTGTCTATTTTTTGGTTCCTTTTTAGTTCTTTTAATATAGGGTGTCCTCCTAGAATTAATTTTCTAAGTGAATTAATAATTATTATTAGATCTATTTGTTATTTTGATTTTTCTTACTATTACTTATTTTTTAGATCTTTTTTTTGTGCTTGCTTTTGTTTTTATTTATATAGATATTCACAACATGGTAGTTTTAGAGATATATTTAGTTATGGAAATATTTATGCCTCTGAATTTTTATTATTATTTAATCATTTATACCCCTTAATTCTACTATTGTTTTGGTTTATAATTTTTTAGTAATTTAAGTAGTTTAATTAAAATAGAAATTTGTGGTGTTTCAGATGTTTAACCCCCTTAGGTTTTGTTTAATAAGTATTTAATATGATTTTTTAATTTATTAGTTTTATCAGTTTTTTGTTTTTATTTAGGGTTGTATTTTATATATATAAATTTTTGCTTGTTTTTAGAATATAACTTAATTTGTATTAATTCTCTTAATTTTTATTATGTTTTAATTTTTGATTTTAAATCTTTACTATTTGTTTCTGTTGTTTTGTTTATTTCTTCTATAGTAATTTTGTATAGATCTTTTTATATAGGTTATATAAGTATTTCTTCTAATCGATTTTTATATTTAGTTTTATTATTTATTTTTAGAATGTTTTTAATAATTATAAGACCTAATTTAATTAGAATTTTATTAGGTTGGGACGGTTTAGGTTTAGTTTCTTATTGTTTAGTTATTTATTATAGATCCTTAAGAAGAAACTTATCAGGTATAATTACTTGCTTAACAAATCGTTTAGGAGATATTGGTATTTTAATTTGTATTAGTTGGATAATATCATTTGGAGGATGAAATTTTATTTTTTATAATTTTTATTTTAATAATAATATTTTTATCTTAATGGTTTTATCATCTTTCACTAAAAGAGCTCAAATCCCTTTTTCTTGTTGATTACCTGCTGCAATGGCTGCTCCAACCCCTGTGTCATCACTTGTGCATTCATCAACTTTAGTTACAGCTGGAGTTTACTTATTAATTCGATTTTTTGATAATTTAATTATATTTAATTATTTATTTGTGTTAATAGGTTTATTTACTATAATTTTCTCTTCTTTTTGTGCTAATTATGAATTTGATTTAAAAAAAATTATTGCTTTTTCTACATTAAGTCAATTAGGTTTAATAATAGCTTCTATTTTTTTAGGGTTTATTGATTATTCTTTTTTTCATATATTAACACATGCAATATTTAAATCTTTACTTTTTTTGTGTTCTGGTATTTTTATTTATTTTTATTCGGATAATCAAGATATTCGTTTTTTAGGGGGATGTTGTAATTTTTTACCTTTAACAAGATGTTGTTTTAATATTTCTAACATGGCTTTGTGTGGTATTCCTTTTTTATCAGGATTTTATTCTAAGGACTTAATTATTGAAATTTCATTATTTACTGGTTTTAATTTAATTATTATTATATTATTTTATTTTAGTTTAGGATTGACTTGTTGTTATTCTTTTCGTCTTATTTATTATTCTTTAGTTAGTAATTTTAATTTTTCACCTTTAAATTGTACAAAGAATGAATTTAGTTTTATAGGGGTAAGAGTTTTAGTAATAAGTTTGTTATCTATTATTTTTGGTTGTAGTTTTAATTGATTAATTAACTTAGATTTAAATTGAATTTTTTTACCTTTAACAATTAAAATTTTATCTTTGCTTTTAGTTTTTTTAGGTTTATGATTTGGTTTTGAACTTAATAGATTCAATTACCTTAAGATTTTAGATTATTATTTTTTTAATTCTAGTATATGATTTATGTTAGGTTATTCAATATTTTTAACTAATTCTTTTTTTAATTTATTTTTAAATTGTTATAAGATTTTATTTTGAGGAGAGTTTTATTTAACTTTAAATATATATGAATATTTATTTAAAATTTCAACCTTTTTTCAATTGTATTTAAATAATACTATTAGGATTTTTATAATTTCTTATTTATTATGATTTTTATTTTTATTATGTATTTGTAGCTTATTTAGAGTTTAATGCTGAAGACATTAAGGAAATATTATTTTTGAATACAATTCATTGATTTGATGATCATCTTTTTAATGAAAATAAAATATTTTTTAAACTAAATGAATAAGAGTATAACGGAATTTAACCGCATTAAAAGTTAGTTAGCAGCTACTCTCATTCATTTACTCTATTAATTGGATTATTTATCAATAATTCTATTAACATTAGAATGCCTCTTTAGTTTGGCTTCAATTAAACATAGGGGTTAAATCCTAAATTTAGGTCGAAACTAAATGTAAATATTACTTCAATGTTGTAGAGAAACCTTTTAAGGACTTTTTAATTGCAAATTAAATGTTATAATTAACTATTACTCTATTTAGTTCATCTAAGTAACCCATTGAATCATTCATAATATAACCCAATAATTAGAATAACAATAAAAGATATACATGTAAGACTTCAAAATTTAATTACTGAAAACTTAATTGTTATTACTATTGGTATAATAATTACAATTTCTACATCAAAAATTAAGAAAATAATAGCAATTATGAAAAAATGAATAGAAAAAGGTAATCGTTTTTTGGACATAGGATTAAATCCACATTCAAATGGAGATGATTTTTGTATGTCAATAATTGATTTTTTTCTTATTAATATAATTAATAAGATAATTATTGTAATAGTAAAAATAATTAATATTATAAATTTTATTGTTAATATAATTATTCATTTTAATTAATCCTTTTAATTGGAAGTTAAATATACTTTATATACTAAATGAATATCCACCTCATCAATAAATTGATACATATAAAAATAATCAAACTACATCTACAAAATGTCAATATCATGCTGAACATTCAAATCCTACATGGTGATAGTTAGAATAGTGTAATTTTTTTAATCGAATAATTGAAACTAAAATAAAAATAGATCCTACTAGTACATGGATTCCATGGAATCCAGTTCTTATAAAAAAAGAAGAACCATAAACAGAATCCGCAATACAAAATGGTGACTCTATATATTCATATAATTGTAATATTGAAAAATAAACACCTAAAATAATAGTAATTATTATTCTTTTTATTGATTGAGAGTAATTTTTTGTTAATAATGCTCTATGAGCTCATGTTATTGATACCCCAGATGATAATAAAATTATAGTATTTAACAATGGAATTCTTATCGGATTAAATGATTTAATATTTAGAGGGGGCCAATTTATACCAATTTCAATAGATGGTGATAATCTTCTATGAAAAAATGATCAAAAAAAAGATGTAAAAAATATGATTTCTGAAATAATAAATAAAATTATACCTAATTTTATATTTTTGATAACTTTAATTCTGTGTAATCCTTGGAAAGTTGATTCACGAATAATGTCTCGTCATCATTGAATTATACATATAATTGTAGTTACAATTCCAATTATAATTAAATAATAATTTGTATTGTGAAATATTATAATTGCTCCTGATGTTAAACATAATAAAGCTATTGATCTTATAATTGGTCAAGGTCTTTTATCTACTAAATGAAATGGATGATTATTCATTTAAATCTCACTAGAATATAAAGTAGTCAAAATTATAAATACATATGATTGAATAAATGACACAGCTGTTTCAAATAATATTAGTATAATAAAAATAATTATAAAGATTAATGTTGTTATAAATCTACATCTATTTCCTAATAAAGCTATTAATAAATGACCTGCAATTATATTAGAGGTTAGTCGAACAGCTAGTGATCCAGGGCGAATAATATTTCTAATTGTTTCAATTAATACTATAAATGGGGTTAATATTGAAGGAGTACCTATAGGTACTAAGTGTGTAAATATTGAATTTGTTTTGTTAAATCATCCATAAATTATAAATGAAGTTCATATTGGTAGTGCTAAAGCTAATGAAAATGTTAAGTGAGATGTTGAAGTAAAAATATAAGGGATTAACCCTATTAAGTTATTAATTAAAATAAATATTCCTATACTTAAAAATATAATTCTTACCCCCCTTTCTGGTATAATAACTTTTAATTCTTTTTTAATTGCATTTGAAATTGTTATTATTATATTTATAGTGTTATTTGATCTAATTCAATAGTTATAATTAAATATTATTATTATAATTAAAGATCTAAATCAATTTAATGATAAACTTCCAGTACATGGGTCAAATGTTGAAAATAAATTTATTATCACTTTCAAGTTAAGTTTGTTTTGTTTGTTGAAGATGATAGTTTAATTGAAATTTTGTAATTAAAATATATTATACAAATTGATAACATAATTATTGAATTAAATATTAATATTAATCTTATTCATCATATAGGAGATATTTGTGGTATAAAGAAATAATTAGAATTATTTTTAATTTGACAAATTAATGTTTTATGTAAACTAATTTCTTCATTAAGGGTATTCGCGACTTCACCATTATTTGATTTAAGAGATCATTACTTGCATTTTAGTATCTTAATGATTTTTTGTTAATTCAGTCTATAAATGATTTTATATTAACTCTTTCAATTGAGATTGGTATAAAACTATGGTTTGATCCACAAATCTCTGAACATTGACCAAAATAAATACCGGGCCGTCTAATAATTATATTACCTTGATTAATACGACCTGGTGAGGCATCAATTTTAATCCCTGCTGAGGGAATAGCTCATGAGTGGATAACATCTGATGATGAAGTTAAAATTCGAATTATTATATTAAATGGAATAATTATACGATTATCTGTATCTAATAATCGAAAATCTCTTAATTTTAAATTATTTAATGGTTTTATATATGATTCAAATTCAATTTCATTAAAATCTGAATATTCATAGGATCAATACCATTGATGACCAATTACTTTAATTGTTATTATGGGTTTTATTGATTCTTCAATTAGATATAAAATTCGTAGTGATGGTATAGCAATAAAAATTAATGTAATTGCTGGTATAAGAGTCCAGATTAATTCAATAGTTTGATTTTCTAATATTAATCGACTAGTTATTTTGTTTATAAAAATAGTTACAATAACATAACCAACTATTACTGTAATTATTATAACAATTATTATAGCATGATCATGAAATAAAATTAATTGCTCTATAATTGGTGATACTGAGTCTTGTATAAATCTAGATATTCATGAGTTTATTTCTAAAGAAATAAAAATATTTATATATGAATCTTAAATTCATTACATTAATTCTGTCACATTAGAACTTTGAAATTAATGGTAATTCTATATAAGAATGCTCTTGTGGAGGGGTTGATTGTATTCATTCAATTGAAGATTGGTTATTAATTGAAAAAACAACAATACGTTTTGAAATTAATCTTTCTCAGATAATAATTATTAACAATATAATTCTCAGAGTGGAGACTAAACTACCAAATGATGAAATCAGGTTTCATGATGAGTATAAATCAGGGTAATCAGAATATCGACGCGGTATTCCTCTAAGTCCTAGATAGTGTTGAGGAAAAAAAGTTAAATTTACTCCTAAAAATATAATTATAAATTGGATTTTTAGTCATTTTTTGTTTAATGTTAATCCTATAATTAATGGATATCAATGAATAAACCCTGCTATAATAGCAAATACTGCTCCTATTGATAATACATAGTGAAAATGTGCTACTACATAGTAAGTATCATGTAAAACTACATCAATAGATGAATTTGATAAAATAATTCCAGTTAATCCCCCAATAGTAAATAAAAAAATAAATCCTAGTGACCATAATATTGAAATACTAAAGTTTTTATATACACCATGTATTGTTGCTAATCATCTAAAAACCTTAATACCAGTAGGTACTGCAATAATTATTGTGGCTGATGTAAAATAAGCTCGTGTATCTACATCTATACCAACCGTAAATATATGGTGAGCTCAAACAACAAACCCTAAAACCCCAATTGATACTATTGCATAAATTATACCAATAAACCCAAATGATTCATTTTTACCTCTTTCTTGAATAATAATATGTGAAATTAAACCAAATCCTGGAAGAATAAGAATATAAACTTCAGGGTGACCAAAGAATCAAAATAGATGTTGAAATAAAATAGGATCTCCTCCCCCTGAAGGATCAAAAAAAGTGGTATTAATATTTCGATCAGTTAATAGTATAGTAATTGCTCCTGCTAGAACTGGTAAAGATAACAATAGTAAGAATGCTGTGATTAAAACTGATCATACAAAAAGAGGGGTTTGATCTATTTTTATCCCAACAGCACTTATATTAAGTACTGTTGTGATAAAGTTAATAGCCCCTAAGATTGAAGATACTCCTGCAAGATGAAGTGAGAAAATTGCTATATCCACTCTAGGCGATGAATGAGCTAAATTTGAAGATAACGGAGGATATATGGTTCAACCAGTTCCTACTCCGGATTCAATTGTTGATCTTAATAGAAGTATAGTTAATGAAGGGGGTAACAATCAAAATCTTATATTGTTTAATCGAGGGAAAGCTATATCTGGTGCTCCAATTATTAATGGTAATAATCAATTACCAAACCCTCCAATTATAATTGGTATTACTATAAAAAAAATTATAATCAATGCATGAGATGTAACTACTGTATTGTAAACTTGGTCATTATTTATTAATGGTCCAGGTTGTCTAAGTTCTAAACGAATAATTAAACTTAGTATTATTCCAACAATCCCTGATCAAATTCCAAATATAAAATATAATGTTCCAATATCCCTATGATTAGTTGAAAATAATCATTTATTCATTGGGATGTCTGAAAAAAAGTAATAAATTGTAAATTTATCTATGAAGTTAAATTCTCCTAATAAGTTTTAATAGTTTAATAAAATATTAAATTGCAAATTTAATGATACCTTGAGTTTAAAACTTAAGATTTACTGTAGGTAATTTTAACTTTGAAGGTTAATAGTTTGTTTAACTTAAAATCCTTAAAAGGACTTCAAGTTAAACACAATGAAAGGAAAAATTAATCTCACTATGATAATGAAAGAATTAAAGTATGTTTTAGTTAAAACTATCCATTTAGGGATATTGAAGAATAAAATAATAGATATAGTTACTATTCGAGTATAAAAAAATATTACAATGAGTGATGTCATAATTATGATTGAAGTAATTATAAATTGATCGGTTATTATTAAAAACTTAATTACTAATAATTTACCAAAAAATCCTATGAAGGGGGGGAATCCCCCTATTGATAAAATTGTAAACCAACAACATATTTTAGTCGATACCTTAAAATTATTGATTATTATCTGGTTGATGAAATTTAAATTAAGCTTTAAAACTAAGTAATTTAATAATATTAAAGAAATAGAATATATGAAAAAAAAGGTTAGTCAAATTTCCCCTATATTTAAAGATGACATAACCAATGATATATTAAAAATTGAAGAATACCCTATAATCTTTTTAATTGAATTTTGATTTAACCCCGAAATTGAACCAATAAGCAACCCTATGATAATAAACAAATTGAAATTTTGGTTTAAATAGGACAATATAATAATTGGAGCTAATTTCATTAAAGTTAATATCAAAAAAACTGAGTAATACCCTATACCCTCAATAATTGAAATTACTCATGTATGAAAAGGTCTGACCCCTAATTTTAACAAAATGGATAGCATTAAAATAATATTTGAATCCCAAATTGATATTATAATAACCCCTATTATTATAATTGAAGAACTTAAACTTTGAATAATGAAGTATTTAATACAAGCTTCTGAATTTAGTTTAAATTTTTTTGACATAATAGGTAGAAATGATATTATTGACAACTCTAACCCTAATCAAATTATTAGTCAATTATTTGAACTAATTGCAATAGTAACCCCTATTACTATGCAAAAGTTAAATAAAATTTCAAGATTTATTAAAATTAAAAAGAAGAAAATCAATTCTATATTTAGGTTATGGGCCTAATAGCTTAAATTAGCTTATCTTTTTTGTGATTTAGTGTAGTAATGCATTTAAATTTTTGAAATTTAAGGTTAAGTTTAATTCTTTAATTTACAATAAGAGTAAAAATTTTACTTAATTTATTCTATCAAAATAATCCTTTAGTCAGGCATCTCATT